CACGAGTAAATCTGTTGATTTGGAATCACAGGATGCGTAGATGTCAAAGATGATGAATTGATTTCGTACCTATGGAACTATATTTTTCTTTTTGTTCGTTCGTAATAATTGATTGATGAATCAATTATTTTCAATTGTATCTTTCACGTGGTATTTTTTGCTTCTTTTTTTATCTCAAAAAAGAAAAATGGAAACTTAGGAAAGTGCTTTATAAACATATGTATAAAAAGAACATATTTCATTTAGTTTCCTTATGCCCACTATAACCAGTTATTTCGGTTTTCTACTAGCAGTTTTAACTATAACCGCAGGTATTTTTATCAGTCTGAATAAGATACGACTTATTTGATTTGAAATTTTTAGATGAATTCGATTCGAAATTTTGAAATATTCTAGATCTTCCATAGTTACTTATCATGTAAATTTGCAATTTTTCGTGATTGAGACTCATGGTAAATACAAATTCATATTTAAGGATAGATATTACCCTCCCTTTTTTTCCTTTCAAACAAATTCAAATGATTGAAGTTTTTCTATTCGGAATCGTCTTAGGTCTAATCCCTATTACTTTGGCTGGGTTATTTGTAACTGCATATTTACAATATCGACGTGGTGATCAATTGGATCTTTGATTAAGTAACATCTCCTTTGTTTATTGACCTCCTACTCCTATTTCGTTGTTTTAGGATTAAAATTAAATTAACAACGGAGATCAAATTCAGACTTTAGATTAGACTGTTATCCCTTTATTTCCGTATCATTCTCGTTCTCGATTCGATATAACAATAATGTAATCACGCTCTGTAGGATTTGAACCTACGACATCGGGTTTTGGAGACCCGCGTTCTACCGAACTGAACTAAGAGCGCTTTTTTTCATAAAAAATTTTTTTTATGTGATGCTAATACATCTTGCATGCATATACTGACTAAATAGCAATAGTTATCCATAGTGAACTATTGCTATTTAGTTAGTATGTCCAATTTTAATTCGTCTCAATTGATCTATTTTTACTGCTCATACAATAACTAATAGTATGGGATAGGGATGACAGGATTTGAACCTGTGACATTTTGTACCCAAAACAAACGCGCTACCAAGCTGCGCTACATCCCTTTCATGTCCATGGGTTTCCAGTTTCATTCTAAAGAATCTTTGTCTTGTTTTCCACATTTTTTTCTTTTTTTTTACTTTCTCATATCCTATTAAATAATATCGAACTATATGTAATTATGTATTACAAATTATTCTATTTCTATATTCTATAGAATAAAAATATTTAATTAAATTAAAGGGAATATATAGATATAGAGTATAATAGTAACTAAAGAATCTAAAAACAAAGAATATATATATAAAGAATCTAAATATCAAAAATTTTTTTAAATATGAAAAATAGAATATAGAATAATAAAAAATATTCTTATTATTTTTATATTATAATAAAAAAATTCATAATTTCAGAAAATTCATTATAGAATAATATAGTTAAAATAATATTATAGAATGAAATAAAAAAAAAATATCTCATGAATCGTTATCCAATTCAAATTGAATTCGGACTTCCCCCGAAAAATGCAAGTGATTATTAAAAAAATAAAATAACTATTTTATCATATTCCTATATGTAATTATGTATTACAAATTACAAGAAAAAAACGAAGGAGGATTTGAAATGCGAGATCTAAAAACATATCTCTCTGTGGCACCAGTGGCAAGTACTCTATGGTTCGCGGTTTTAGCGGGTCTCTTGATAGAAATCAATCGTTTATTCCCGGATGCATTGATATTCCCCTTTTTTTAATTCTAGTTATTGGAATTGGGACTGGAAGGTGTGACGAAGATTAGATATCAAATATCTGTGATTAATTCCTTCTTTTTTCGAATTAGAAGAAGTTTCAAAGAAAGGGAAAGGTGGATTTGTCCTCAGTGAAACTCGGAATTTTTGCCAGGTTTCAATGGAATTGAATAACAAATTCAATTCCATTGCTATTTATAATAGAGTGAGACCACAAATGGAATTGGAATACTTGGGCAGGGGCAATAATATCATAGAAGATACTTAACTTAAATGAAAAGTCAAATACTTTACTGCGATTCGAAATATAGTTCGAAATCATTTTATTACTGAATTTTTACTGTACTATAAAAATTAATTGGAACGAAATATTTGATAATTTTATTTTGAATTATCAACTTATACTTTTTTAGTTCCTTTTTTATTCTTCGCTTCAAATCTGAAAATCGAAGAGTTAAGTGAATCAAGAAATCAAAGGAGGTTCATGCATGGCCAAGGGTAAAGATATCCGAATTACTGTTATTTTGGAATGTACTAATTGTGATAAAAAGAGTGTTAATAAGGAATCAAGGGGGATTTCTAGATATATTACTCAAAAGAATCGACACAATACGCCGAATCGATTGGAATTGAGAAAATTCTGTCCCTTTTGTTGCAAACATATGATTCACGCAGAGATAAAGAAATAGAGAAAATGGCTCGCTTGTGTGTTACCCTTACAGATAAAAAATAATCTTTCAGATAGAAGATATATTCTAAAAATTATATTCTAATTCAATTAGAAATTTATATAATAATATAGAACATTAAGAAGATTTTTTAGATTATATATAATAAAATTATATTATATAGCATATATATATATAACAAACATTAACAAACATATAGAAAAAAATAAGAATATAAATAAATTTTTATAAGAAATAGAATTTTCGGTATAGGAATAAAAAAACCATGGATAAATCTAAGCGACTCTTTCTTAAATCTAAGCAATCTTTTCGTAGGAGTTTGTCCCCGATCCAATCGGGGGATCGAATTGATTATAAAAACATGAGTTTACTTTATCGATTTATTAGTCAACAAGGAAAAATATTATCTAGACGCGTGAATAGATTGACCTTAAAACAACAACGATTAATTACGATTGCTATAAAACAAGCTCGTATTTTATCTTTGTTACCTTTTGTAAATTCATTACCTTTTGTTAATAATGAAAAAAAAAAATTTGAAAAAAGCGAGTCGAACACTAGAACTACTACGACTGTTCTTAAAAAAAAAAAAAAATAGAGTTACTCTTCATTCAATTGAATTCAATTTTGAATCTAAACTCAATGAAAATGTGGATTAATATTTTGTTCGAAAACTACGACAATCCTATTGGGGTTCTTGCGTTGTAAGAAAAAAGAGAATAGGTAAAGAATAATAAATCTTTTTTTTTTTTTTGAGCGCGGTTTTTTATTTATTTTGATGACTTTGTCATATGAATTCTAATTCTATTTTATCATACAAATCGCTTCTGTTTTACCACCTTCCCGGAGTTGAATCTCCGGGGAATTTTTATTTGTTTATCAGATCGTTGGCAATCATAAAAATACAATTCCCCTTTAATATAGCTATTTGTGCAACTATTTTACGATTAAGAAGTAATTGCCTCTTGTACATATTAGACATTAACTTACTATAAATAGAGTATATTTTCTTATTCTGGCCAATTATTGCGTTTATTCGACTGATCCACAAACTGCGAAAATCCCTTTTTTTCCTATCTCTATCCCGATTAGCGGAAACCAAAGCTTTTATTTTCTGTTGTAAAATAGTTCGAGTAAGTTTTGAATGAGCTCCGCGAAAGCTTGATGTAAATAAACGAATTTTTGTCCTTCGTTTTCGAGCGATATATCCTCGTTTAATTCTGGTCATTGAATAAATGAGACTTTGATGAATAACTATTTGATTTTTTCTTTCAGTTATTCTTTTATCCTTCCTAGTCTATTAATAACAAAAAGGGATTCTTCCAATGTATAAAATAATAATTCCAATGGCTTTTGCTACTCTAACCTTCCCAACCACGATTTTTTTCTTTTTTTTTTTATTTTGAATTAAATAGAAATGGAGAAAGAAATGGTGGGTTCCATCGTTTCTATGATTACGTTTTAAACGGTGAGGTCCTCTCTATACACCGGAGCCCCTTCCTTCATTGAATCTTCATTTAATCAATGTTATTGTTAACTTGTACAGTTCACACTCATGGGCTCTACCCATTAAATATCTAGTAATAGGTCTTTCCCAAAGAAATCTAGCTATACAGTAACGGTATTTAAGTATGAAGATTAACTGGGTAGTTGACCCTCTTAGTCCGTTCTTGCAAAATTTAGGACATAATTTTTCTTTATTTGAAATAGGATTTTTCCCGCTTAATGGATAACCATTTGTTACCAATGGGAAAGTCTTTTTCATCTTAAATTGCAAATTAAAGTGATTCGGTTTGCACCAATCGAAATCATAAATTTTATACACAATTCTTATTATATTAATAGAATTTTAGTCTATTATCTAAAAAAACGAGTCGCACATACACCCTAGTACATGTTCCTCTGCGCTGAGGGCATCCCCGAAGAGCGGGAGATTTTGTGACATTTCGGATTGGCTTTCTTGTGTTTCTAATAAGTTGTTTTATAGTTGGCATGGTGAGTTAAGTTATATATATATAATGATCTGGTTTAGATCAATCCTAACCCGATAATTATGAATTATTTAGATTCTATAAAATATCTTTGGTATACGTAGGTAAGAATTTAAAAAAGATAAAATGAGATATTTCTGAGGAATCCTTTATCCTCTTTTTTTATTCAAAAAGAGAATCCGCTACCATATCAACAATTCCATAGGCTTGGGCTTCTTCTGCTGACATAAAAAAATCCCTTTCCATGTCTTTGGATATCTGCCATGAAGGTTTGCCTGTTCTTTGTGCATAAATCTGTGTAATATTTTCGCGCATTATGAGTAATTCATTCGATTCCAGTATACAGTCTGCTGTTTGTCCCTCCATCAAAGAACTAGCAGGTTGATGGATCATTACCCTGAGAATATAGAATATAACATGATAAGGGTTTCTAATAATCTTGGATTGGATGATAGGCTAAGGGATGTAAATAAGAAAAAACTAATGAAGATAAAATGTAAAGCCGTACAGGCAGACATCTTGTTTCTTTTTTATATAGCATACGGCTCTACTAGGAAAATTCATTTTGATCTTCCCTCGAAGAAGTTTAAAATATACCAGGTCTATCAGACCCAGATCAGTAAATAATCCAATAACCACCTTTCTTTTTTTTTTTAGAAAATTTTTTATAGACTGTGATGATTCCGTTGCTCTTTTATTTCGTCTAGTCTGTTATTCAGCAATCCCAAAGTTTCTTTTTTGAAATAGTTAATATAATAAAAAATAAATATTGTTCAAAGTTTTCTGGTGTGAAAACAAAAAAAGATTGTGACACTAAAAAAGGCTCCTGATAGATCAGATAAAATGGTAAATACCCCTTTTTCATACTACTCTTTCGATATATAATCTAATGGTTTTGAAAAAAAATTATTTTTGCATATCGAACTCGAAGTGCCATGCTTTTTTTACTTAATATTGGTGTAGGCATAGTCTTCTTTTTTTTCTAGAAATAAGAATCATTGGCGCCAAGCGTGAGGGAATGCTAGACGTTTGGTAATTTCTCCTGCTACCAAAAGAAGAGATGCCATTGAAGCGGCTAATCCTACGCATACTGTCTGTACTTCTGCTTCTACCAAATGCATAATATCAAAAATAGCCATTCCAGATATTATCCCTCCGCCCGGAGAATTTATAAACAGATATAAATCTCTGGTTTTGTCCTCTAGACTGAGATATACCATGAGACCTACAAGTTGATTTGATATTTCAAAGTTTATCTCTTGACCTAAAAAAAGTAGTCTTTCTTGATAAAGGCGATTATATAAGTCAATCCAAGATGCATCCTCATCTCCAGGAATTAAAAATGGTACCTTTGGAACACCAACTGGCATAAAATGGAAAAGGATGCAGTTCTCTATCTTACTTTGCTTTGGTGTGAGAACGTGAAACAGAATGAATTTATTTTGTTTGCTAAAAATCATTAGTAGCAGCGTGTATAAGAGCCGAAATAGGGGTCGGCCCTTCGATAGCATCCGGTAACCAGACATGAAGAGGGAATTGGAATGAATAAAGGAAAGTTTTGACGAATAGGTCGTTCTTGAATATGTCTGCATTCACTGATATAAACACCCATATAGAATAGAAACACTCATATAAAATAAAGTCACCCCCCACCACCATTGCGTATTGTTACTTATCGGGTATAGAATAGATCTGCTTCTTTTTGTTCTTACGAATGAATATAATTGTTCCAAGTTCCATTATTACTAAACAACTAGAACAAATATGAATTCTTTATGCGAGATTATGCAAGATAATTTACTGAAAGGGGAGGTATAGTTTTTTACAGTGCAATAAAGTTACATAGTGTCTATTTTTTGTTGATATAAGAGGTATTTTCATGGGTTTGCCTTGGTATCGTGTTCATACCGTTGTATTAAATGATCCCGGCCGTTTACTTTCTGTCCATATAATGCATACAGCTCTAGTTGCTGGTTGGGCCGGTTCGATGGCTCTATATGAATTAGCAGTTTTTGATCCCTCTGACCCTGTTCTTGACCCAATGTGGAGACAGGGTATGTTCGTTATACCCTTCATGACTCGTTTAGGAATAACCAATTCCTGGGGTGGTTGGAATATAACAGGAGGGACTATAACGAATCCAGGTATTTGGAGTTACGAAGGTGTGGCCGCGGCACATATTGTGTTTTCGGGCTTGTGCTTTTTGGCGGCTATCTGGCATTGGGTCTATTGGGATCTAGAAATCTTTTGTGATGAACGTACTGGAAAACCTTCGTTGGATTTGCCAAAAATCTTTGGAATTCATTTATTTCTTGCAGGGGTGGCTTGTTTTGGTTTTGGCGCATTTCATGTAACAGGATTGTTTGGTCCTGGAATATGGGTGTCCGATCCTTATGGACTAACAGGAAGGGTACAATCCGTCAATCCCGCATGGGGTGTGGAAGGTTTTGATCCTTTTGTTCCGGGGGGAATAGCCTCTCACCATATTGCAGCAGGTACATTAGGCATATTAGCGGGTCTTTTCCATCTTAGTGTGCGTCCACCTCAACGTCTATACAAAGGATTGCGTATGGGAAATATTGAAACCGTCCTTTCCAGTAGTATCGCTGCTGTATTTTTTGCAGCTTTTGTTGTTGCTGGAACTATGTGGTATGGTTCAGCAACTACCCCGATTGAATTATTTGGTCCCACTCGTTATCAATGGGATCAGGGATACTTCCAGCAAGAAATATATCGAAGAATTGGTGCTGGGCTAGCCGAAAATCAAAGTTTATCAGAAGCTTGGTCTAAAATTCCTGAAAAATTAGCTTTTTATGATTACATCGGCAATAATCCGGCAAAAGGGGGGTTGTTTAGAGCAGGCTCAATGGACAATGGCGATGGAATAGCCGTCGGTTGGTTAGGACATCCTATCTTTAGAGACAAAGAGGGGCGTGAACTTTTTGTACGTCGTATGCCTACTTTTTTTGAAACATTTCCGGTTGTTTTGGTAGATGGAGACGGAATTGTTAGAGCTGATGTTCCTTTTCGAAGGGCAGAATCGAAGTATAGTGTCGAACAAGTAGGTGTAACTGTTGAATTCTATGGTGGCGAACTCAATGGAATCAGTTATAGTGATCCTGCTACTGTGAAAAAATATGCTAGACGTGCTCAATTGGGTGAAATTTTTGAATTAGATCGTGCGACTTTAAAATCAGATGGTGTTTTTCGTAGCAGTCCAAGGGGTTGGTTTACTTTTGGACATGCTTCGTTTGCTCTGCTCTTCTTTTTCGGGCACATTTGGCATGGTGCTAGAACCTTGTTCAGAGATGTTTTTGCTGGTATCGATCCAGATTTGGATGCTCAAGTAGAATTTGGAGCATTCCAAAAACTTGGAGATCCAAGCACAAAAAGACAGGCAGTCTAATAGAAAGAACATTCCTTTGTTCCTTTTCGATTCGACTTTTTTTGTTATGATATTGATATAGGGAACTTAATAAATTTTTATTGGAATCATTGCAGTTTGTGTTACTCTTGTTCTTTCTTTTTCTTTATCCAGGAGATAATCCTCCCAAAACAGGTATGAAAGCTATAATTGTAAACCACGATCAAATCTATGGAAGCATTGGTTTATACATTCCTCTTAGTCTCGACTTTAGGAATCATTTTTTTCGCTATCTTTTTTCGAGAACCCCCTATAGTTCCAACTAAAAAGGTGAAATGATTTTTCATTATATCAATTGAAGCAATGAGCCTCCAATATCGTAATATTGGGGCTCATTACTTTAACTAGTCCCCATGTTCTTCGAATGGATCTCGTAGTTGTTGAGAGGGTTGCCCAAAAGCAGTATATAAGGCATACCCGGTAAAACTTACAATTAAACCAGATATAGAGATGGCAATTAGGGTTGCTGTTTCCATTATTATATAATATCAAGACCAAAATGGATCTAGATCTATAGGGTAAGATCCTATATTTACAGCGGAATGGTATACAAAGTCAACAAATCTCAATGAATAAAAAGTAGGATTTATGGCTACACAAACCGTTGAGGGTAGTTCTAGATCTGGTCCAAGACGAACTGTTGTAGGGGATTTATTGAAACCATTGAATTCAGAATATGGTAAAGTAGCTCCTGGATGGGGAACTACTCCTTTTATGGGTGTTGCAATGGCTCTATTTGCGGTATTTCTCTCTATTATTTTAGAGATTTATAATTCGTCCATTTTACTGGACCAAATTGCTAAGAATTAGATTCACAAGAACCAACTAATTAGTTTTTTTGAAGAGAAGGTAAAATTTTGCATTTAAGTCTTTGATTTGGTAGTTCGACCGTGAAACTTCTTTGTTTCTGTATTTCCGGAATATGAGTGTGTGACTTGTTATAATGGATCCTATTGATAAAACAGAACATAAAAAGGATCCATCATCTTGATAGAGATGGCTTTACCCCGTCAGATATTTATTCTAGTATCTGGAACACGGAATATAGAAAATAGATTCTGAAGTATTAGAACTATGATTCATACTTAATATTTCTATTTAAACCTCGCAACCGGACTAAAAAAAATTTAAAGAGTTAGAAGAATAAAATGAACGATTTTTATTCTTTGAAACTGCCCCCCCTTATATTTATTTTGATCAAAGGGCAAAAGTTTCTTTGAATTTTTTTCATTATATCTATTCACTGTCATTGAATAAGTGATGATCCAGCAGTTCTTACTCAGGGAATTTTTGGACTTCGAGTAAAGGTTTTTTTGAAAATCATCGTGGTTCTGGTATGAATCTGAGGTTTTTGAATTGATTCATAGGGTCTTAACAAGAAAATTCCTATCAATAATAATCAAAAAACAACAGTAAAATAAAAATCGCATTACATACACAAATAAAAAAAATGAAGTAAATAATAGAATATTCAAGAGGCCTCGAAGAATCAAGAGAAAAGACTAGTGAGCCGACTTGAGATTTTGGCATTATAACTAATTTGGGATTTCTATTTTTTTATTATCTTCCTTCAAATTGGAATATTAGGATTAAGTTAAGAAGTTTAAAACTTACACATATCCGTTTTACAAATAACCTTTAGTATTTTTGTTTGAGCCGTACGAGATGAAATTCTCATATACGGTTCTCAGGGGGGTCCCTTGGTTTACCTATCTCAATAAAGTCTATGATTGGTTCGAAGAACGTCTTGAGATTCAGGCGATTGCCGATGATATAACTAGTAAATACGTTCCTCCTCATGTCAATATATTTTATTGTTTAGGAGGAATTACACTTACTTGTTTTTTAGTCCAAGTAGCGACGGGGTTTGCTATGACTTTTTATTATCGTCCGACCGTTACAGAGGCTTTTGCCTCTGTTCAATATATAATGACTGAGGCTAACTTTGGTTGGTTAATCCGATCAGTTCATCGATGGTCGGCAAGTATGATGGTCTTAATGATGATCTTGCACGTATTTCGCGTATATCTCACTGGTGGTTTTAAAAAACCTCGCGAATTAACTTGGGTTACGGGTGTAGTTTTGGGTGTATTAACTG